CTATCCCGACCATTCCCATTCCCGATACCGCATCCTCATTTTACTAGATAACTTAGGTCTATGTCAATTCAAAGGGTATTATCCAGGTGCTATAATTTCTTGGATCTTCAAAAAAGGAAGACTTTGTCAGTTTCAGTATGAATAATGCTATCGACCATGACTCGTTCAAATGGGGAGTCTTTGGTCAAAGACGGTCATTTGTACATGTATCATATATCACAAGACTTGTCATAAGAGACAAATTTTTCTCTCGGATCCGTTTGTAAAAGAGTAGGGTGAATAAGAAAGATAACGAATTTTGAACTACTAACGAAAAAAAGGATAAGATAAATAGTTAAGGAGTTGAATGGGCTTTTTGGGGATAGAGGGACTTGAACCCTCACGATTTTTAAAGTCAACGGATTTTCCTCTTACTATAAATTTCATTGTTGCCGGTATTGACATGTAGAATGGGACTCTATCTTTATTCTCGTCCGATTAATTAGTTCTGCAAAAGAACTATCAGACTGTGTGGTGAATGCTTTGATCAATGAATATTCGATTCTTTCTTCAATATGGAATCGATTCACAACAATTTTTCCCTTTTTCATATAAATTCATATAAAAATACAGATTCAGGTCGTCATTAATCATTTGATAGAGTATTTCAGTACGTATACATATGTATATACGTATATCCTTCATCTTTTCGGAAGTTTCAATGGAAGGATTCCTCTACCAATGCAACACAGTCAATTCCATTTGTTAGAACAGCTTCCATTGAGTCTCTGCACCTATCCTTTTTTCACCTTCTGGGCCTTTGTTTGTTTTTGTAAAATAGGATTTGGCTCAGGATTGCCCATTTTTATTAATTCCGGGGTTTCTCTGAATTTGAAAGTTCTCACTTAGTAGGTTTCCATACCAAGGCTCAATCCAATTAAGTCCGCAGCGTCTACCAATTTCGCCATATCCCCTTTTTGTTTTGAGATTAGTATCTCATTTTTATTGAGATGTCGTTCTCTTTTTTATTTCATTTCTACTGGAACCGTTGAATTCATTAAATACTGATTCCTATCTCGAAAAAGTTTTTATCCTCTTTTTTTTTCTTGGCTATCTTTTCTATAGGAGACCCGCACCCACATTTGGTCCAATCAGAAACGATTCTATCATTTCTGTATCTGCAATTCAATATAGATGGAGATATACCACGTATATATGTCTCTCTTTTGCTCGTTTTTCCCATGCAATTTGGAATACTTGAACGGTCGATTCTTTTTTTCGTCTGAGCTTCCATCTTTACGAATCAAAGCGCAATAATGTCTCATTATTTAGAACAAATCATTCCATTTATAAATAGAAATATAAAATATGTATGATATGGAATAAAATAAAGAAGTGTAATAAAAAGACTTTAAAATAGCATTTGAAAGCAAAAACGAAAATGATTTAATCTAAAAATAGATCGAATCTAATATTTTTTAATATTAAATGCTATACTATAGAATTGTGCTATATAATTGTGATGTGAGAAAAATAAATAAAATAATTATATTATATATTTATATATCGATAGATTTATCGTTATATTCATTTATCGTTATATTCTATGGCCTATGGTAAGTATGAGTATTGAATATTTCCTTTCAATTCTATATTTTATTTTTTCTATAGTCATATTCATTATGATTATGACTAGCTAATAGGAATCGCTAAGAATGCAAATAAGTATATTAATTCATAGCTAAGATGACAATCCCTATGCAGTAGAATTTATCTTATGTGAGCCTGCTTAGCTCAGAGGTTAGAGCATCGCATTTGTAATGCGATGGTCATCGGTTCGATTCCGATAGCCGGCTTTTCTCTATTTATTTTCTTCTAGTTTTTACATGATTGAGAATGCCCTTTTGAAATCCGAAATCAAAGAATATTGTGAAAAATATATTTTTTATCTTATAGGAACTTCTAACTATGCCATGAAAAGAATCCCTTTTATCTATATAGAATCTTTATATAGAATATATATAGAATAGAAAGGTCTGGATATTTATTCATCTAATTATTCTTTAGAGTATTTAGAGTACAAGTACACTACTTTCGTAAACTTCGCTTCATTTATTATTTAGTTCAGTTTTAGTTTAGGTTTATTCTGTAAAATTAAATTTCATCAATAAGAATTCAATATAAATAAGAAATATAAATAAGAATAAGGAGTCTTTATGTCGCGTTACCGGGGACCTCGTTTCAAAAAAATACGCCGCCTGGGAGCTTTACCGGGACTAACTAATAAAAGGCCTAGAGCCGGAAGTGATCTTAGAAACCAATCACGTTCCGGTAAAAAATCTCAATATCGTATTCGTCTAGAAGAAAAACAAAAGTTGCGTTTTCATTATGGTCTTACAGAACGACAATTACTTAAATACGTTCGTATCGCCGGTAAAGCCAAGGGGTCAACAGGTCAGGTTTTACTCCAATTACTTGAAATGCGCTTGGATAACATCCTTTTTCGATTGGGTATGGCTCCGACTATTCCTGGAGCCCGTCAATTAGTTAACCATAGACATATTTTAGTCAATGGTCGTATAGTAGATATACCAAGTTATCGCTGCAAACCCCGAGATATTATTACGGCGAGGGATGAACAAAACTCTAGAGCTCTGATTCAAAATTCTTTCGATTCATCCTCTCAGGACGAAATGCCAAAACATTTGACTCTTCAACCATTCCAATATAAAGGATTAGTCAATCAAATAATAGATAGTAAATGGGTCGGTTTGAAAATAAATGAATTGCTAGTCGTAGAATATTATTCGCGCCAGACCTAAACCTAACGAAAATAAAAAAAATCACAAGGGTTCGGACAATTTTGATCCCTTTCGTCGAAGTAAATTAACCTAAGGTTAAGATAAATAAGGGTTTGATCCGGATTTTTATCCCATTTAGGTATCATAGAACGAGAGGTAGGTTTTCATTCCTTGTCTACTCTTTTCCTTTCAGTATTTTACATGCCACAGCAATTAGGAATAAAATATATATATCAAAGAAAGGTCTAACTGTTGTCTTGGAATATAATTTTATATAGTGCTATTTTACTCTTTTGGTTAGTAAGATCAGTGAATTAGATGAAGGTACGGAAAGAGAGGGATTCGAACCCTCGGTAAACAAAAGCCTACATAGCAGTTCCAATGCTACGCCTTCAACCACTCGGCCATCTCTCCTACATAATGATTATGACCCAAAAACCGAGTGAATAGCGAGCCGGTACTAGTAGATTATTGGATAGGAACGACCAATCAATTCTAATTCTAACTAGAAAAATATATAAATTTTCATCAAAGTCAAAGAAATATCTTTCTTTTGAGGTTATGCGGATAAATAGAAAATAAGAAAACTGTTAGAAAGATTCTATTCATGTTTGCAAAACCAAACCAGCCTTCGCCTCTTTTTCTGTTATTTTATAACGGTACCGGAGGCAATCACTAAATTATAACGAATCAGCTGATTGATAGGTCTATTTTTGCACTTCGGTTAATGGATCTCTTTAGATCACGATTCTATTTAGACTATGATTCCATATCTTAAGAATTCTCAAATTCCTTTCCAGTCCAGTTTTAGAGTTCTCTCTCAACAACAAACCCTACCCTGCAGATCTATTACAAATATTCATATAAATTCTATATATATAATTGATTGTATATTGTATAGTGTATACCTCCTATGCATACAAAATAAAACAGGCGGGTTTTTTCATCGTAGAATGGTTATTCGATCCTTTTTTTTCTTCTTTGGATTTTTCTTCTTTGGATTGGATGAGAATTCAATAAAAAATTTTTCGTTATTATAATCTGTAACTTAAATGAAATTGAATACTTTATTTTGTTGGTATACTACTCCATTTACATTAGGATGAAATCGAAGCGTACTCCAATATTTATTTCTTTGTTTTTTTTTTTTATTCCTGTCAAAAAAGAACAATTTGAATAAATATAAATACAGGTCCCATATCTTTTTTATTAATGAATCTGTTTTTATGTTATTTCGTACTGTACAATTCTTTTCTTTGTGGGATCGGTTTACCACTAGAGGTAATGAGAATAATTATAGAATGGATTGCTACCTATGCCTAGATCGCGGATAAATGGAAATTTTATTGATAAGACCTTTTCAATTATAGCCAATATCTTATTACGAATAATTCCGACAACTTCAGGAGAAAAAGAGGCATTTACCTATTACAGAGATGGTGCGATTTGATTCTTTTTTTTATTGCTCTCAATCTTACGAGAAAGACACATGATTTGGGATCGGGATAGAAATAAAAATTTTGAAAAAAAAATCTATGCTTGTTGAAGGTAAAGTTTGGAAATAGAACAATTCCTTCTGTCGTGTATCCTCCATTAATGTAACCTCAGATGCTATGGTTTAATTGTCGACTCTAGTATTGAGCGAAAGGCTACACCTATAGGTTCTGTATTTACAGGTCAATCCTACTCCACCAGTACCAATAGGCCACATAGGGGAAGAGGCACTACACCTAGGAATCAACAACACGAAAACTTTGTTATAAATTATCCCGATCCTGATAAGGATCGGAACTAACAAGAATGGTCGGGACAACAAACATCCATCTCGTTTGTATTTTGGATACCTGTATAACCATCGAAGGCTGTTGAAGTGACTAATTCCTGAAAATTATAAGGCGTTTAGAACAAAAAAATTGTTGGAGTTATCATTTCTATAAAGTATCAACACGTTTGATCTTAAGAAAAGATCTCTTGCAGTAAGGTTGGCTAGAGATTTCTTGTAAAAACACTAGCCCTGCTCAGTTCATAATGATAATATTTTCATCTTTTTTTATTCGCTGTTTTATTTTCATTATGCACATAAAAGAGGAGCCGTATGAGATGAAAATCTCATGTACGGTTCTGGAACGGAGATTCTTTGAATTGAATGACGACCGTAACGGATGTCGGCTCAATCCGAAGGAAATTATGCGGAAGCTTTACAGAATTATTATGAAGCTA